CGGGAATCGAACCCGCATCGTTAGCTTGGAAGGCTAGGGGTTATAGTCGACGTTGATTCATCATCTTGAACGTCTCTAATTCAAAACCGAACATGAAACTTTGGTTTCATTCGGCTTCTTTATGGGATATGGATAAATTTCCAGCTATACGCTAGAAGATAAGACGTGAGTGAAAACAAATTGACCCATAACATCTATGTTAGCTTTTCGGTATTCAAAACAAGGTACTTTCTAGATGATCCCTCTAGACAAGTGGGATTCAAATTTCCCAATTAACAATCCTTCTAGTTACTTCGTTCTCTATTTCTATTTGATAGAATCCTTAGGAAAAGGATTTTGTTTCCACCGAGGTAAAACAAGAGTCGATGTCTATAGTAAACCAAAGTCATCGTTTAATACTTAATTTTGCTTCAATTCAATTTCGACTATATAAAACAAGGAAAACGTTGAAGATTTAGTTACGATTAGAAATAAGCTTTTCTGTCTTTTTCCATAGATCCTTTACTTATACTTATTCAATTGAAAGGATTGATCCAATTAAAATAAAAAAAAAATTATGTTTCGTAATTTAATAATCCAATTTTTCAATTTCTAATTGACTGTTGGATACAAATCACGAGAATGTATATTCTTCCTCGAATTTTTCATTGAGACGGTAAAGGATTAAATCGTTTTAAGAAATAAAGTTTTTCATCCGAATATCAGCCAAGGGATCCCTTAACTATTAGTTTCAATTACTAGAACGAATCACACTTTTACCACTAAACTATACCCGCTACGATACAATTATCGTATATAATGAACTTTTTGTCGAGTAAGACAATGGAACATTTTTAATATATTTTATTATATGAATTTAATTAATTTGATATTTGAATATTTTTTATTTAATTAGTTATTAAGTTAACTATTTATTTCTATTTCAATTTCTATATTTCAATTTTCAATTCTTTTTTTTATTTATTATTTTATTAATAGAATTATAATTATATAAATAATAATTTAAAAATAAATAAAAAATAGAAAATAATAGAAAATAATAATAGAAATTCTAAAAATATATAATTAAATAAATTCGAATTAATATAAATTTATAGAATATATTTTTAGAATAGAAAAATCGACAATTTAGAATTATATAGAATTCTAAATATCTAATTAATAAATATAGAATTCGAATTTAACTAATTAAATAAAAAAAAAAAAAAAAAAATAAGTAATTATGAAATTATGATTATCTAAAGTAATAAATAGAGAGGAAAAGCCTTTTTTTTTCAAGCCTTACTTGTTATATAATGGAACTACTTGCTCTGTAATGTAACATAATAATTATCCTTATAATTATCCTTTTTCAATCGGGAGAGATGGCTGAGTGGACTAAAGCGTCGGATTGCTAATCCGTTGTACGAATTATTCGTACCGAGGGTTCGAATCCCTCTCTTTCCGGTTTCAGTGATGATTTGAATTTTTTTTATCTTTTCTTTCAAATTTCGAAAATCTTTTTGCTTTATTTCTTATTTAAATATTCTATTTCATTTTCTATTTCATTTCTATTTAAACTATTTAAATAAATTAATAAATTAATAATTAAATAAATTAATAAATTAATAATTTGAATATTTTATTTATTAATAGTTATTTCTAATTTCGAATTTTTCTTTTTATTTTATTGAATATTTCATTTCTATTTAATATTTCTAGTTAAAAATGGAAATTTCAAATTTCTTTATTTATATTAATATTTCTATTTCAAATTCTATTTGAAATATTAATTTAAAACGAAAATCTAGATTCAAATCGAGATATAGAATAGATAAAGACTGGGTAAAAAGAAATAACATGCTAAGAACATTTTAAAATAAAGAAAACCCTTAGAATTTTTATTCTATTCTTCACGTCCAGGATTACGTCCAGGATCATTAGATAAAAACCCAAAGATGAAGAGAGAAACAAAGAATATAACTACTGTGTAAACAAAGAGTTTAAGAGTAAGCATTAGAAAATCTCCAAGATCTTTTTTGGTTTGGAAAAAAAAAAATAGATTCTCTATTTTTATACCACATTTTCTATTTTAACACCAAGAAATGAAGTGATTTCTAGAAATAGAAATGAATTTAGAAAAATTCATTTGGAATAAGAGTCGAGTCTTTCTTAGAATTTTTTTTCATAACTACAATTAGGGCGCTAATAGAATCTGGAATCAAAAAAAGTTAAGAATGAGAAAAATAGGGGTGATCCGGAATTCTCGCGTTTATACAATAACTTTAATGTTTGAATTAAGAGCTTAGAGTATAGGACTTATCTGATCTTCTCAATTACTATAATTTTTTTTCTCGAATAAATCATGAATTATTCTAGGACAGTATTAAAATCTCATCGAAAACTTACAGCAGCTTGCCAAACAAAGGCTAATAGAAAAAAGAGTACAGGGATTACTGGCATAACATCTACGATTGGATTCAAAAAAGCGTAGGCTTCAGGCAATTTTGTGAAGAAAAAATTGCTGGAATAAAGGGCAGAATTAAGACAGATACAAATTAAACTAAAACTATTAAGCATAACAAACATTTTGTTCTTGAAGATAATTGTATTTTGATTGATGGCTAAGTTATTAATATGTTATTGATATAAAAATGGATCAAAAATAAAGTAAGGTAGACCAAGAACCCTTCTTTATTTTTATTAAATTTATTGTTATTAAACTCACCCAATCAAAAATCCTTCAATTCTCAAATCAAAAAAGAATAGAGGAAATCATATTTTTATACAATATCTTAGTTGAATTATCTATTATGAGCAATCAATTCAGTTGAATTCTATATCTACACATATGAAAATCCGAACAAGACGGTAATGTATTTCCTATATATTTGGATGGGAATTGACGAAGAACCAATATCAATATTAGTTTTTATTAGTGTTGGATAGAAATATAAATGGGGCGTAGCCAAGTGGTAAGGCAACGGGTTTTGGTCCCGCTATTCGGAGGTTCGAATCCTTCCGTCCCAGAATATTCTCTATAATCTATCATTCTCTATAATCTATCATTCTCTATAATCTATCATTCTCTATAATCTATCATTCTTTATAATCTATCAAATAAAAAAAAAATGACTCATCCCTTAATTTCACTTCGGTAACTTGAATTGCAACATATAAGATGAAATATCAAAAATGAATTCCAATGACAATTCTTTCGTCTAGCTGATAAATAAGATGATCTTCTAGTATTTCGATACTGAGTTTTAGCACTCAGTCTGAAAGAATAACAAAACAATTTCCAATTTTCCCCACATCAGTCTTTTTTATCGATTACTGCACTAAAAAAATTGGAGATTTTTTTAATCTATTTATTAAAAATCATTAATGAGTTAATCCGAATCTGAATAGGTTTTTTTTATATCATGATGATAAAAATATGTTTAAAACAAAACCTTATTCAAATAATGATATCTCGATAGGAAATTTATAAATTTAATCTTTTTAATGATTTTGTAGGAGTCCTTGGGACTTGAACAAACGGGAGATAGGCAAATGCATTCTAGGTACTCACTTGAAGACTTAAAAATAGCTTATTTCTTTTTTTTGTCTTATTTTATTTCTTGGAATATTCGAATTGTAAATCAAAAAAGATTTATACAATAAAATCTGGGATTAAATTGAATTCTTTCTGACACTTTTTCAGAAATTATCCAATAGAAATTAAGAAATTCAAATTCGAGATTTCTATGTATCGGTTGAACCAATGACTATTCAGGATTCCATAATCAAATTAATTACATACTAGTTCAAAACGCAAGGAATGTTATAGTAAAACTTCGTTTGAAATGATATGGTAGAAAGCAACGTGTGACTTGAAGGACATGATCAACTGTGGATTCGTACATCCACCTTATTATACCCTAAATTATACCCTAAATAAATAATAATATTAATTTATTAAAAAATAATAATTAAAAAAATAAAAAATAAAAAGAAATTTCAAAAAAGAAATTTTAATTAAATATTAATTAAAATAATTAATATATAATATTAAATATTATTAGAATTTTATTAAATAATATTCTAATTATATTCTATATATATATATTTTCTATTTATTTTTTCTATTTATTTTTTATTTTTTCTATTTATTTCTATTTGTATATTTATTTCTATTTGTATATTATTTTTATATATTTTTATAGTATTTTATTTATTATTAAATTTTCTATTTCTATTTCATTTTTAATTTGAATTTGAGTATTAGTAATTTATTAAGTTTTAGTATTTCATTTTTATTGAATTTCTTTTTATTGAATTTTATTGAAATTGAATTTCAATTAATTCTTTTGTTTTCTCCAGTGTATATTTATTTCTGAACTCAATATATTCACATTGATATTGACAAGAGTATATCAAATAAATATAATCCCATCTGAGGTAATGGGATCTTATCTGTCGATCTATTTATACCTGTTCCATAGATTAATTTGAATTGTTTCTTCATTCAAGCGATGGGTTTCTTCGATTTGTTGTGCTACAAAAGTTTTTTTTGATTGAAAATATATAATATAGAAATTTAATGTTCTAATGCAAATTCACATTTATTTAGAAAATTCTCTATTATTATATAATATATAAATATTTAATTCTATAATATATAAATAATTCTATAAATTTTAGAATTATATATATTTTATAATTATAAAATATATATATAAGTCAAAAATATATAAGTAAAAAAGTCTTTAAACCTTAAATTTAAATAATAAGAAAAAAAAGAAAAAATATATACAATGTATACCTAAATAGGTAGAATAGGTATTCTAAGTGAATCTTAGTAGAATACTAAATCGAATATTCAGTAAGTAGATAATATAAATAGAAATAAGAAATGGAAATAATAAATAATAACTATAAGTAAGAATAAATAGGGTAATAGACGAATGGTAATCTAAAAAATTTTATGTTATCTATATTTATCTATATTTTTTGATCTTTTTTTCTGTTCAGGATTG